GAATTGAGAAATTTTATGGCTCGAATCTTTAGTATTTTCTTATTTATTACCTGTGTCTACTATTTAGGCAGAATACCGTCACCCATTCTTACCACTCTTACTAAGAAACTGAAAGAAAGGGGGGAAAGCGGGGAAGAAATAGATATAAATCTAAAAAAACTAAAGTTTTACCACCGCAAATTACTAAAAAGATAAATATGTAAGATACATACACTAAGAGATAGGAAGAGATTCGACCGCCCCCTACATATTTAATACTTTCTCCTACTAAAAAACTCGCAATACCGAACCCATTTGTAATTCCATCAATTATTCGTCTATCAAAAAAATTACTTACTTCAGCAAAAAATCTTATACCTTGAGTTAAGAAGGTTATATAGAAAAAATCAATATAACCACGATTATATGCCCAGGCATATATCACATATATAATTTTTTCACCAATAATTTTCAGTTTATTACAAATACTTTTAACAAATGAATTAAAGAAATATAAATTTTGTAAAGATGAATAAACAGGCTTATATAAAAAAGATGCTAGCAGGATTCCGCAAGAAGCTATACTAACCGAAAAAGTTGCATTTCTTAGAAATTCATACCAATCCCAACCCATCAATATATTTTTTTTTTGATGTAAAAGGTTTATAGACGGAGTTAACACTTTGGATAATATATCCAACTGCATTCCTTTTTGATTGAAGAAAGGAATTCCTATGACTCCAATAAACAAAGTAAATAAACCTAATACAAGTATAGGAAATAGCATAGTATTGTCCGACTCATAGGGATACGAAAAAATGTTCTTAGTACTGAAATTAGGAATAGTAAAGAAAGGTACCGTGATACTTCTTACATTACTATTAATTCGATTTTTCTTTTTGAAAAAAAAAGGAATCCTTTTATCATTCTTCCTTGTTAATAAAGGTAATAAGGAAAAATTGATTTTAATCCCCCTTTGCCCTTCTCTACCCCATAAAGATATTGAATAGACCGAGCTTTTTTTTTTGCCACTGTAAGTTTGAAAATAAACATTTAAATGTCCCTCAAAAGTAAGTAAATATATCCGAAACATATAAAATGCAGTTAATCCTGCGGTGGAACAAGCGATTATTGCAAAAATCGGTGAATACAACCAACTATCATTAAGAATTTCATCTTTGGACCAAAAACAGCCAAGAGGCGGAATACCACAAAGCGAAAGTGTACCTACTAAAAAAGATGTTTTTGTAATAGGTACCTGTTTTCTTAAACCTCCCATAAGAACCAGATTCTGGCTTTTATCTGGAGAATAGCCAACAATTGTTTCCATTGAATGAATAATAGATCCGGAGCCTAAAAACAACAATGCTTTGGAATAAGCATGAGTAATCAAATGAAACAAAGCCGCTCGATAAGAACCCATACCTAGAGCCAACATCATATAGCCCAATTGAGACATTGTAGAATAAGCTAAACCCCTCTTAATATCTTTTTGAGCAAGAGCTAAAGTCGCTCCTAAAAGTAATGTTATTATACCTATCAAAGCTATTAAATTCATTATGTAAGGTAAAACTATTAAAAGCGGGAGAAGCCGGGCGACAAGAAAAATTCCGGCCGCTACCATGGTAGCGGCATGTATAAGGGCTGAAATAGGGGTAGGCCCTTCCATAGCATCGGGCAACCATACATGAAGGGGAAATTGAGCAGATTTAGCAATTGCACCAGCAAATAATAGAAAGGCACACAAAGTAGCAAATAAAAAATTAACTTCATTATTATAAACCAAGTTATTGACTATTTGAAACAAATCCCGAAATTCTAAACTACCCGTTATCCAATAAAAGCCTAAAATTCCTAATAATAAACCAAAATCTCCAACGCGATTGGTCACAAACGCTTTTTGACAAGCATTCGCTGCAGTAGGCCGGGTGAACCAAAAACCTATTAATAGATAAGAACACATTCCAACCAATTCCCAAAAAAAATAAATTTGTATAAGATTAGAACTAGTAACTAATCCTAACATTGACGTATTGAAAAAACTCATATAAGCAAAAAACCTCAAGTATCCCTGATCATGAGACATATAATTGTCACTATAAATAAGAACCATAATCCCAACAGTAGTGATTAATATTAACATAATAGAAGTAAGTGGGTCAACTAAATAGCCAAATTCTAAAGAAAAGTCATTATTGATCGTCCAAGACCATATAGATAGATAGATAGAAGGGTTATTTTTTTGTTGAATAGACAGATAGGTTGAAAAAATCATAACTATACTTAAGAATAAAATACTAGGAAAAACCCACATACGGCGAAGATCTTTTGTTGCCGTGGGAAAAAGTAGAAGTCCTACTCCTATTAATATAGGAACTGGAAGGAGAATAAACGGTATAATCCATGAATATTGATATGTATATTGCATAAAAATAAATAAAAGAAAATATTTTAATTTTTATCTTAAAAAATTGTTTCTGATTTACCGGCTCTTAGCTTTTTTGAACTGAAAGGGGTCGATTAATAAAATAAAAAAAAAAAATTAAAATATACAAAATATAGAATTTTCTAGACTTAATTAGTTTGAATATTTTTAAATTTTTTAAAATATTTCAAATCAAGAGATTTAAGTTGTTGAAATGATATGACCAAATTAATATTGAAAATTAAAAAAAAAAGCATAGTACTTTTAGTAAAATTAAATTATTAAGTAAAATTTGATGAAAAAAAGGAAAATGGAAATTTTCATCTTAACTTAATTATTAATACGTATTATTACAATAATTTATATATCTATAGAGCAAGGATAAATAATTAAACCAAAACAAGTATTTGATCTTAATCATAAAAAAACTATAGTTTTTTTTTCCAGAAAAGTTTTTTATTTTAGTTGGCTTATTCAGAATCATTAAACAAATTATTTTTGGAACCGAATTGATTGTCTTTTATTGTAATAAAAGACACTTCTTTTTTTAGTTAAAGGCTATGATCTTCAAACCATAACATCCAAGACTTGACTTTCCCTAAAATTAAAAGAAGGAATTAATAAAATAGCTTTTATTTTATAAAATAATTTCTATAAAATGATTTATTTTGGCACTTTTAATAGATAAGAGATTAAGTACTAGTCTGTTGCACATTTTACAATTAGATTAAAATTTAATTGGCCAGGCTCACACAAAGCGTACATTAAATTTTAATCTAATTGTAAAATTAATAAGGTATGGGAGTTGGTTTATTAAAATTTTCGATCTTTTTTATTATGTATGTTAGCCCATTTTATTACCTGTATAAATGCATGTAGGACGACAAAAATAAACTTTACAACTTTATAGAGATATAAAGAAGGGAAGGGTACACAGTGTTTTTTTTGTCTTTTTTGGTTTTTTGTTTTGTTCCTAGTACTATATTTACTCAATTTTTTTTTCTATATTCATATTTTTAGAAAGGGCGTACAGTCTAAAAAAAAAAATAGATAGTCGGATAATTAATAGTAAAAAATAATTGGTTTTGAACAACAGATAATAAATGTCTTTGACATTCAACTATTAAATACTTATTTAATTTTTTTATGGCAGTTCCGAAAAAACGTACTTCTATCTCAAAAAAACATATTCGTAAAAATATTTGGAAAAAGAAAGGATATTGGGCAGCATTGAAAGCTTTTTCATTAGGTAAATCTCTTTCTACAAGGAATTCAAAAAGTTTTTTTTATGTAACAAATAAATAATCAAAGATTGGAAAAATCTGAGTTCCTTTGATTCGAAAAGCAGTCAGTCTAATTTGTTTCTAATTGTAAATTGTTTATAATTTCTTTATAAGTTTTATTTTCTATTATAAGTTATAAACAATTTATAAAAATTTATATTCAAAATTTTATATTCTCTAACCTTTTGTTTTGACCCGATCAATAGCAATGATAAATTTAATTTGTTTCGCTTTTATAATTAAAAAATTCTCGTGTGTACTAAAATTTAATTAAACTGCTATACTTTTTTCTTTGAAATAAAGAATAACCACAAGAAGAAGATTTACCCTTTTTTTTGAGTATGTTTTATCGTTTTTATGATGGGGAAAATAAGAATCCCCATCGATTCGATAATAAAAAAAGTTTTAGGTTTTATTGTCTATATTTTATAGAATAACTATAATATTTAGTATATTAACTGTATATTGAATATATTTATTAAACTAATTAAATTAGAGAAGAAGAGATAGAAAATTTGGAGTCACTAATAGATTGTTGAAACTAATTAATTAAAACGTGTTTTATAACTTTCTAAAAAATTCTTTCTTTAAGTTACTATCACTAGATATAACCTAACTTTTAATTTAACCTAAAAAAAAAGCCCTTTGTGATTATAGGAAAAATACGGCAATTTTAGATCCTATGTTTCCACTGGAGGATCAATCAATAAATATATAAATATTTATTGCATTGAATTGACTACTTCACTCTCGACAATTGAATAAAAAAAGGGTTATTATGATTTCGAACAAGCCGCTATGGTGAAATCGGTAGACACGCTGCTCTTAGGAAGCAGTGCTAGAGCATCTCGGTTCGAGTCCGAGTGGCGGCATGGCATCTTTTAAAAGAGTAAGTCCTAGACTGAATTCAACTCCCGAGTTCAATTCAATTATCCTATAATTGAAATTGAATTGAAATCCCCCCGCTTTTTATTTTAAAATTTTTATGATATTTTCAACTTTAGAGCATATATTTACACATATATCCTTTTCAGTCGTTTCAATTGTAATTACAATTCATTTGCTAACCTTATTAGTAGATGAAATCGTAGGACTATATGATTCGTCAGAAAAGGGGATAATGGTTACTTTTTCCTGTATAACAGGATTATTAATTACTCGTTGGATTTATTTGCAACATTTACCATTAAGTAATTTATATGAATCATTTATCTTTCTTTCATGGAGTTTCTCCAGTATTCATATGGTTCCTTATTTTAAAAAAAGGAAAACCTATTTAAACTTAAACGCAATAACCGCGAAAAGTGTTATTTTTACCCAAGGTTTTGCTACTTCAGGTCTTTTAACTGAAATGAACAAATCTGAAATATTAGTACCCGCCCTCCAATCCCATTGGTTAATGATGCACGTAAGTATGATGGTCTTAGGCTATGCAGCTCTTTTATGCGGATCGTTATTATCACTAGCTCTTATAGTCATTACATTTCAAAATTTCATAAGAAATCTTAGTAAAAGAAAAAATTTAGTAACTGAGCCATTTTCGCTGGGCGAGATTCAATACATAATAGAAAAAAAGAATCCTTTAATAAACACTTCTTTTCTTTTTTCTAGGAATTATTACAGGTTTCGATTGATTCACCAATTGGATCTTTGGAGTTATCGTATTATTAATCTAGGGTTTATATTTTTAACGATAGGTATTCTTTCGGGAGCAGTATGGGCTAATGAAGCCTGGGGATCATATTGGAATTGGGATCCAAAGGAGACTTGGGCATTTATTACTTGGACCGTATTTGCAATTTATTTACATATTCGAACAAATAAAAATTTTGAAAGTGTAAATTCTGCAATTGTGGCCTCGATGGGCTTTCTTATAATTTGGATATGCTATTTTGGGGTTAATTTATTAGGAATAGGGTTACATAGTTATGGTTCATTTACATTAACATCTAATTGAATTGAATAAAGTACTTGTTGAATTGAAGAAAGTACTTGAAAACTACAAAATAAACATAGGACAGTATAAGTGTATATAAGAAAACTTCGTGTAATCCAGCGAGAACCTTTTGCTTTGATTTTTTTCATTTCCATTACTTGATTCAAAAGGTTCTCGCTGGATTACATACCTGGTTAGAATCTAATTCCAATTTCTTTTACTCAAACTCAGAGAAGAAAAAGTACTTATTTTTCATTGTCCAACAAACAATTTTTAAAATGATAGGATTTTTGTTTGATTTTTTTGTTTAGTCACAAAAATTATCGATAAAAAAAATTAGATAGAAGAGCTTCGACTTTGTCAACTGATAGTGATAAAACAAAATCTGGATAAATACCAATAGATATTACGGGTAAAAGAATAGAGATCAAAAGAAACAATTCTCGCGGTCCAGAATCAACAAAATAAGAGTTTGTGGCATTAAAAAGCTTGTATCCATAGAACATCTGGCGTAACATAGATAATGAATAAATAGGAGTTAATATTATTCCAATTGCCATTACAAAAGTAATTAGGATTTTGGGCATTAAAAGATATTTTTGGCTAGTAAGTATTCCAAAAAATACTATCAATTCTGCAATAAAACCGCTCATGCCCGGTAATGCAAGAGAGGCCATTGATAAGATACTGAAAGTCGTAAATATTTTTGGAATTGTGATAGCCATTCCGCCCATTTCATCGAGATAAACGAGACGTAGTCGATCATAACTTGTTCCTGCCAAGAAAAAAAGTGCAGCGCCAATAAATCCATGAGAGATTATTTGTAAAATGGACCCGTTGAGTCCTGTATCGCTTATAGAACCAAGTCCTATAATTATGAAACCCATATGAGATACGGAAGAATAAGCTATTCTTTTTTTTAAATTACGTTGACCAGGAGATGTTGAAGCTGCATAGATTATTTGAATTGTGCCGACTATCATCAAGCAAGGGGAAAATATAGAATGGGCGCGGGGTAATAATTCCATATTTATCCGAATTAATCCATACGCGCCCATTTTTAATAAGATTCCAGCTAGAAGCATACAAGTACTGTAATGTGCCTCTCCATGAGTGTCTGGTAACCAAGTATGTAAGGGTATAATCGGCGATTTAACAGCAAAAGCAATAAAAAATCCAATATAGAAGAGAATTTCGAGTTCTACAGGATACGATTGATTAGCTGATGTTTCAAAATTTAATGTTGGTTCATTAGAACCAACTAAACAAATACCTAGAATTGCCATTAATAAAAAGGTAGAACTTCCTGCAGTGTACAAAATAAATTTGGTCGCTGAATACAAACGTTTCTTTCCTCCCCACATGGATATAAGTAGATAAACTGGAATTAATTCTAATTCCCACATGATGAAAAAAAGTAAAATGTCTTGAGAAGAAAATGGTCCTATTTGACCGCTATACATTGCTAACAGCAGAAAATGGAATAATCGGGACTCTCGAGTAACCGGCCGAGCCGCTAAAGTAGCTAAAGTAGTGATAAACCCCGTCAGCAAAACGGGTCCTATAGAAATTCCATCTATTCCCAATCTCCAGGAAAAATCAAAAAAATTGATCCATTTATAATCCTCTGTCAGTTGGATTAATGGCTCGTCCAATTGTAAATGATACCCGAACGCATAGGTTGTTAGAAGGAGTTCTATTATACATATACAAATTGTATACCACTTAATTACCTTATTTCCTCTATGAGGAAAAAATAAAATTAAGGAACCCGCAAATATTGGAAAAGCTACAACTATCGTTAACCAAGGAAAATAATTCGTAGTAAAAACAAGATAGATTTGGACCAGAAAAGCGCGTGCTCAAAAAAATATATTTTTTTGAGTACGCGCCTTTGTCGGTAAAGGTAAAAAAATAAAATGTAGTCGTATTCAAGTTGGGTTTTTTTTGAACGTATCAATAAGCTAGACCCATACTTCGAGTTGTTTCATGCCACAAATAAACCCGAACACTCAAGAAATCCGTTGGACAGGCGGATTCACATCTTTTACAACCCACACAATCCTCTGTTCTTGGAGCAGAAGCAATTTGCTTAGCTTTACACCCGTCCCAAGGTATCATTTCTAATACATCTGTGGGGCAAGCTCGGACACATTGAGTACACCCTATACACGTATCATAAATCTTTACGGAATGTGACATTGGATCTATCTATAATTTTTTTTAATAAGAAATTTTCGATCTAGTAAACTTGTAAATGAATCATATATTTAGATACCAGATGAATCAATGATTTAGATTTACCAGAATTTTTCTAATCAATCTACTTACGGATCGACTCATGGGAGAGAACCAAGATACTTTGATTTCTTATATTTTCGCAAACATGATCATCTATTCTGTATAATACAAATTCGAATTTATTAATATTCTAATTTGTCTGGTTAATACTAATTATCATTCATACTACTTATTCAACAAATTCGATTGATTGATACGAGTTGATTTTTTGTTACGATAAATTGACGAAACAATAGCTGGTCCAATAGCTGCTTCAGCGGCTGCAATGGCTATAACAAAAATGGAGAAAATATTTCCTTTTAATTGGCGACTGTCAAAAAAATCAGAAAATGTTACTAAATTTATATTAACCGCATTCAATATAAGTTCAAGACACATAAGAGCTCTAACCATATTTCGGCTGGTGATCAATCCATAGATACCGATAGAAAATAAGTAGGCACTCAAAACAAGTACATGTTCGAGCATCATTGACCAACTCCTTATTAATTTAGATTCATTTCAATATAACATGAATAACAGGGCAACGCGTTCAATTGACGAGAATATAATATAAAAACAAAGTATGGAACAAAGAAATATATTTGGAATAGGTCGAATAAAAGAATTTCTATTTTAGATAGAACCAATTTAAAATTATAATTGAAGGGAGATAAATGCGATAACACAGAATGAAGTTTGATTTGGATTGTTGTTGATAAGTTGATAGATTTTTTATTATTGGCGCGCCACGGAAATTGCACCTATCAAACCGGCTAAAAGAATTATCGAAATAAATTCAAAGGGAAGAAAAAACTCTGTTGATAAATGAATTCCAATTTGTTGACTATTACTTATCAAATCGTGTTCTAGAATCTGGTTTGATCTTGTAGTCCAAATAATCCCGTACCATGAAGTATCTGTAATAGTAGTCATTAGTAAACCAAACATACTCGTACAAACCACCAAAGTAACCCCATTCCCAACGGTCCAAAGATTAAAATCTTTGTAATATTCTGAACCATTCATAAACATTACAGCAAATATGATTAAAACATTTATAGCTCCCACATAAATAAGGAGTTGTGCAGCAGCTACAAAATATGAATTTGATAGAATATAGAATAGGGATATAGAAACAAGAACTAATCCCAACGAAAAGGCAGAATAAATTGGGTTCGTAAGTAATACTACTCCTATACCTCCTGAGATAAGACCTAATCCCAGAAAGACTAAAAGAAAATCATGTAAAGGTCCATGCAAATCCATTATATGTAGGATAAGAGATAAATAAATCAAAAAAATTTTCATGACCTTATTGAGACCAGACCAGAAAAAATAGTTGATTTGATGATTCATAAGAAATTTCTACTTGCATTAAATCCTAGGGGGTGTGAATTAATGTGGGTACAGTTATTGGACAAATTTCATGTTTTCTCTGAATAGAGCAGCTCGACTACGAAACTATCCATTTCGAAATAATGTCAGAGATATTAATTAATGAAATTTCAATCCAAATTACGCTGCAATTCTTACCAACGAATAACCAGTTGATATTTGTAGCTATTGATATTGAGACCAAATAAAACATAAAAATCATTTCTTTAAATCAAAACTTAACTTTAGTAATTCCAAATTTTTCTTTAATCAAGGATTTACTGATTTTTTATTTGAGTCGAATTCAAAATAGTTCGAATTGTATAATCGTCAATTACTACCAGTGGTAAACGACCCAGGGCAATTTGATTATAATTCAATTCGTGACGATCATAAGTAGAAAGTTCATATTCTTCAGTCATTGCTAAACAGTTTGTTGGACAATACTCAACACAATTACCACAAAATATACAGATTCCGAAATCAATACTGTAATTAAGTAATCGTTTCTTGCGAATATCAGTTTCCAATTTCCAATCAACGACGGGTAGATCTATAGGACATACACGAACACATACTTCACAAGCAATACATTTATCAAATTCAAAATGGATTCGACCGCGGAAACGCTCCGCGGTAATTACCTTTTCATAAGGATATTGAATAGTTATAGGTAAACGATTTACGTGGGATAAGGTAATCATGAAACTCTGACCAATGTACCTTGCAGCTCGTACTGTTTGTTGACCATAATTCATGAACTCAGTTACCATAGAGAACATATCGTGAATATATAAATAGTTTTATTTTTGTTTATTTCTCTTGTTTGATCCAAGTTGGGAATATAGGATATCATATCTTTTAAAGTGAAAATAGTTGAGAAGAAGTTGTTAATAATAGATTACCGAGAGAAATAGGTAAAAGAAATTTCCATCCAAGATTCAATAGTTGGTCCATTCTTATCCTAGGTAAAGTCCATCTTGTTGTGATAGGAATGAACAAGAACAAATAAGTTTTAGCTAATGTAATAAAGATATCAATTGTTGGTTTAAAAACACCGTATGCTTTATTTATTTCAAAAACCTCAAAAACAAATATGTGCGGAATAGAGATATTCCAACCGCCCAAATAAAGAACAGTTACAAATAATGAAGAAACTAATAGGTTTAAATAGGAAGCAACGTAAAATAAACCAAATTTGATACCCGAATATTCGGTTTGGTAACCTGCTACTAATTCTTCTTCTGCTTCTGGTAAATCAAAGGGTAATCTTTCACATTCTGCTAGGGAAGAAATTAGAAAAATAAAAAAACCTATAGGTTGACGCCACAAATTCCATCCCCAAAAACCATATTTTGATTGTGCCTCAACTATATCAACTGTACTTGAACTATTAGATAATCATAGTCGATGATACCATCACAGTTTCCATCGCTATTCCAAAACCGTACATGAGATTTTCACTGCATACGGCTCCTTGAGGACCTTAAATAAATCTAAGGATCGGGTCAGTATTATTTTATCTTGATATGTTTATAAAATGGATAAGGTAAAAATTTATTGTACGATCCCGAATTAGACCAATTGAATCCTGTTTGTTCTGCTTTAATAATTTTATATATTAATTTTATATATTATTAAATTAATTTGAATTAATAGAAATTAAAGTACTTCTGAATTGATCTCATCCTTTGATTTAATAATTTCAAAAATCATTTGAATTTTTATTTGTTGAGTAATAACTTAATTCTTCAATCAAATACTCATGATAAAGATATCAATAACCCTTCCTTTTTCGGTACGAAAAGAATTATACATTAATTCATGAATTTTATCTATATAAATAGGAATATAGAAAGACTAAAAGTATAAAGAAAGAATAAAAAAGATAGTTTTTATTTTTTTATACTGTAATTGTATTTCTTTCTCTTTTTTTGTCGTTTCTATTCTTCTTTCTGTTTCTGCGAAAAGTCGATTGACAAAATCAAAACAAAGTAAAGGATTATTTCGTTTCCAATAGTTATTTATTTAATCGACGGATAAGAGCATACTCTGAATCGGAATTGTGGGGAGTACTACCTGATCATTTCTACTAACTTAAAGCCCCAATTAATATTCTTTGTACATTATGCAGAAATATTCTTTTACATAATCTCCCTTACAAACCCTTTGTGTATCTTGATGTTTATACTCATCCACTCGTTTTTGTTCAAGCATCCCTTACGTTAAGGTAATCCATGTATGATAATACATACAAGCGGTAGTGAAAACTCACTATGATGTATCTTTTTAGCCCGCTTCAAGTCAGGATGACTAATTACCTAATCTTGGGGCAAAGACTTTCGTTTGTTTATTTTATTTCCGTTCAGCTCTCTAACACTTATACATAGAAAATGAGACTTAATTTTTTTACGACCAGTTTATATATAAGCTGTTTTCTTTCACTCATATAACTCTCGGATTTAGTTCATCAAGTCGAATACTGAATAAAAAAAATGAAGATATTTACTCAACTCGTTCCGCCCTCTTACTATAAAGGAAGAAATGGAGAACAATTTATGTCTTAACGAATCGCACGTAGAGATATTGATAACACACATAAAGTTAATGGTATTTCATAACTAATGGATTGAGCAGCAGCGCGTAGACCACCTAAAAAAGAATATTTATTATTTGATCCGTATCCTGATATAAGAAGGCCAATGGGAGCAATACTTGAAACGGCAATCCATAAAAAAACACCGATATTGAGATCCGATAAAACAAGACGAGAACCAAAAGGAACTACCAAATAGCTTACTAAAATGGATATGACCGCTATGGAAGGTCCGATACTGAATAAACGAGTATCTCCTCTAGATGGAAAGAGGTTTTCTTTGAAAAGTAATTTTGCCCCATCAGCTAAAGCTTGAAGAACTCCTAAAGGTCCAGCGTATTCAGGTCCAATACGTTGTTGTATCCCTGCGGATATTTCTCTTTCTAACCATACAATTACTAGTACACCCAGTGTGATTCCCAATATAGGAGTAAAAATAGGAATAAGTATCCATATAATTCCATAAGCCTGTTTTAAAAAAAACAATCTAGAAAAAGAATTGATATCTTGTACTTCTATTCTATCAATTATCATTTTAACGATCAACTTCTCCCATAATGATATCTATGCTACCTAGTATTGTCATAATATCAGCCAATTTCATTCTTTTAACTAATTGAGGAAGAATTTGCAAATTGATAAAACCAGGCGGGCGAATTTTAAACCTCCAAGGAAAACCACACTGATCCCCTATCAGAAAAATTCCCAATTCTCCCTTTGGGGCTTCAACTCTCACATAGAGTTCTTGTTTCGGCAATTCAAATGTAGGAGAAGGTTTTTTGCTAATAAATCGATAGTCAAAGTCATTCCATTCTGGATTCTTTTCTCTATCAAAGTATCGGATTTCTAAATTCTCATATGGCCCCCCCGGAATACCTTCTAGAGCCTGCTGAATAATTTTTATGGATTCGGTCATTTCGCCAATGCGGACTAGGTACCGAGCTAACGAATCTCCTTCTTTTTGCCACTGGACTTCCCAATCAAATTCGTCGTAACACTCATAATGATCAACTTTACGGAGATCCCATTGTATTCCAGAAGCTCGCAGCATTGGTCCTGATAAACCCCAATTTATTACGTCTTCTCTTCCAATAATGCCTACCCCCTCAACTCGTTTTAAAAAAATAGGATTTCGTGTAATAAGTTTTTGATATTCAGTAACTTCTGTTAAAAAATAATCGCAAAAATCTAAACATTTATCTATCCAGCCATAGGGTAAATCGGCCGATACTCCTCCAATACGAAAATAATTATGCATCATTCTCATACCAGTGGCAGCTTCAAATAGATCATATACTAATTCTCTTTCTTTGAAAATATAGAAGAAAGGAGTCTGCGCCCCAATATCTGCCATAAAAGGGCCGAGCCATAAGAGATGCGAAGCTATACGACTCAACTCCAACATAATTGTTCGGATATAGCTGGCTCTTTTAGGTACTTGGATATTTCCCAGCAACTCCGGTCCCTTTACGGTTATTGCTTCTGTGAACATAGTAGCTAAATAATCCCAACGCGTTACATAAGGCAAATATTGTATAATTGTTCGGTTTTCCGCAATTTTTTCCATTCCTCGGTGTAAATATCCTAATATTGGTTCACAATCAATAACATCTTCACCATCGAGAGTAACGATGAGTCGAAGAACACCGTGCATTGATGGGTGGTGGGGTCCCATATTTACTATCATGAGGTCATTTCTTTTAGCTGGTATATTCATAGGTTTTTACTCGATTCATTTTTTCATGAATTACTGAAAGTAAAAATAAGTTCATTAAAATTCAAGATCTACTAAATCAAATAATTGAAAATGCCCCTTCAAACTTAAATTAACGCGTTTTTGATTCGCGAATATCTAACTGATTAATTAATTGTTTATAACGTATTCTATTTTTCTTTGACAAAAAAGACAGCATCCTTTGGCGTTTTCCCAAAATTTTCCGGAGGCCTCTCTGAGATAAATAATCTTTTCTGTGCAATTCCAAATGTGAAGAAAGTTTTCGTATCCTATTAGTGAGCCTTAGTATTTGAAATGAAACAGACCCCCTGTTTTCTTCTTTTTCTTCGTGCGAAATAACCGAGATGAATGACTTTTTTACCATAAAATGAAATCTTCTCCCCCCCCCACTGGCCCTTATTACTAGATATATTTTTTTTATCAATAAAAATAGTGCTACTCTTTTTTTTTATTTGGCATACACGTTACAAAAATCTTAATTTTGTTAAAAATTAACAAAAATACAAAATAGAGCACGGGAAATAAAGTCAATCCGTATTTATCCTTTTTTCAGTACACGGTCAATTAATTTTTAAATTGTGGATACATATGGATCCTTAGCATACCGAAACGACTGCCGTTATTGGTATCAAACCAATAGCGATTCAGACAAGCAAAATCTTCTAATCGATAATTAGGCCAAAGAAAAAATTTTATATTTGCATTTCTTTTGCTTTTATTCAAAACTGGACTCTTTGCCTTATTTTCATTACTAAATGTCGCATTTAGAGGCATACTATTTCGATTCATAGAATAGAAACAAATTAGAATTCTGAATTCTCTACGACGTCGAGGGGATAAAATACTTTCAGGAACAAACAAATCATAATGAGTTTTGGCTCTATTTTCAGTCATCTTTTGATGCTTTGGAATTAATTCATAAGAATTCTTCTTATCAACATGACCTTTTTCTCGGGCCCTTTGATTAATTGTGTCGTTACTGTTATGAACTATCGAAATACTTATAGTTTGATGCATAATAAATTTGTCTTCCTTTTTTATAGACAGATGAACGGGTTCCAAAAATAATTTTTCGATTTTAATGCAGTGTCTAAAAATTAGACTTCTTTGATTTATTAAAATATCCAGACACAGTTCCTCCCTTTGAATAGAGTCTATAGCAATGTCTCTTGAGTTTCGCAGTCTAAACAGGAAACAATATACTTTAATGTTATTGAGCATTTTGCGATTGAAAAGAGAATGCCATTTGATTTGAAAAACCAAATAGTTTTTTTTTAAAAAAAAATATTTCGCGACCTCGTATTCCTTGAATTCACCTAATCCAAATCCATCGATTCTCTCGAATCCTATTATTTTTTTTTCCCCAGGTATCACTGGTATCTCATAAGATAATTTGCAGTTATTTTGATGGTTTTGTAAATTTACAAGGATAAACCGGATTCGTCTCTTCCATGATTTAATTTTATACGAATTAGAAAGTATCAAAAATTCTGGAAAAAACCAAAGTTCGAAATTCAATATGTAAGAGAATAAATAAAGTATTTCTTCATTCATTTTCATCCAATCAAAAAATTTTCTATTCGGATTTTTATTAATATATATAATATTCTCTTTTACTATATATTTTACTAGATAATTATTGACTGGAATACCTACCAGCATATTAAAAAATTGGCGTTTCTTTTCGTCGTAATTAAAAAAAAAATATTGGTTATGATTTACTTGTAAGGGTAATCCGGAAATAAAGGAATTCTTCGTATCTTCAGACTTAATAAAATTATATGATAAAAGATCGTATCTATCTTGTTTTTTAACATTTTTTTGTTTTTCGAAGTTAAGTAATCTTTTTTTTTCAGATGAATAATATTTATTTAAATGTTTATTTTGAACTATAGAGTGGTGATTTATTCTATTTCTACTCTCTTGTGGTACGAGCTGAGATAAATCATCTTGATAATAATCTTTTAACCTATTTTTAGATTGATATATTATTCGAGAATTGCGGATGTTCTTATGTCTTAATTTGGAATGTAATATTTTCTGTGTTCCAATAAAATAATTCTTTATTTCATTTTTAAGAAAAAGAGAGGTTACATTAGATTGAAAGACAGATCTTAATCTTAATTTATATAAATAAAAAAAGTTCAAAACCGTGTTTTGTGATAATTTGTAAAAGACATATGCTTGTGACAAATAAGATAAGTCACAAAAAGTATGTAAGTTCTTATTACTAATATTAGAAAGTGACTCTTTTATAAAGTAAATAAACTTAGTTATATTTTTGTTTGTTTTATCAATTTTTTCTTGATTTCTTTCATTATTGTAAATATAGTTATTATAGGAATTGTGTTTATTAAGAATTTTTTTTCTTGCTTCAAAAAAATAAAAAAAAAGTTGTACATTTATTCTAGAAATATTACTAATATATAAAAAGATATTTATATGTACCCTTTCAAAGAAAAAGTTTATAAAATAATTTGTTTTACGAATTAGTCGAACATTTTTTCTTTTTAATAGTTGCAAAATAGTTTTTGGTGATTCCAATCTTTTATCATCATAACTCATTTTGTTAGAACTACTATTTCTATGTAGACTTATAAATTCGGTTTTGTTGTCTTTTGACATTTTTTGTATTTCATTTATGCTTGTGTTTGTTCTAGCAGTTAGCTCTTGTAGTTCTTTTTTTTTCAATGAAAAAGTTGTGCAATTCGTAGATTGAATGTTAATGGACGATTCATGAATTATCTCATTATTTCTTATCAAATTTTTTTTTTTTTTGAATTCACTCAATTCATATATTTTTATTTCTTTCAATACAAATTCTATTATTTGGTTCATTTTTGGTAGTTTTTTTATTTTTTTTTTTAGAAATAGAATGTTTTTAATAAACCCTTTTTTTGGTTCTTTTGAGACGTTTAGAAAAAATTTTAGAAAAAATTTTCTTCTTTTTTTTAAAATTATTAGAACTATAAAACACTTCTTTGTCAATTTTATAAGTTTTTTTTTTAATTCTTTAAAAATAGGTTTAAAAAATGAAAGTTGTTTTCGTGGAGAACCCACAGAAGAACCAAAAGGAACACCAAAAGGAAGTTCATGGTCCATTCCCCAAACTGTTAAAAAAAAACCATTTTCTTTTTCTTGTTCTTTATTTTTAAGTAGATTGTTATATCTTTCTCGTAGCTTAGATTTGTGCCAAGGTTTCAAACGAAAAGGAAATAGGATCTTTATCTGAAGACCTTTTATTAACCAGTTTCTAGGAAAGTCTGTTTCTGATACTGGAACCCCCATATAAGTGCATTTAACATGCATTTCTTTACGCCAATCCCTTAAATCCTCAGACCATTCAGGAACTTGAAATAATAGTATACGACAGATATTTTTAACTATTATCAATGATGGTAATATTATATATTTTCTCAGAATTGATTGGGTTACTAACAGAAGACCTCTTAGTATTCGAATGGATAAACGCTTACTCCAGTCGTAGCTTTTGTATTTCTTTACCGTTATCTGTGCTTGTTCTCTTTTTTTTTCTTCTTCTCTTTTCTTAACTTCTTGTTTTTTAGTACTTTCTTTTTCCTTTTTTTCTGTATAATCTATAATTTTTAATTCTGTGTTTTTCCATAGCCAATTTTTTAATTTTTTTTTAATTGGATCGTAAATATATAAAAAAAAAGACGAGTATTTGTCTATTCGGTCCAAAAAAGTACGGGAATGGACATGTGCTTCACCGACTTTACAAATAAATGTTTTACGCCTTTGGGCTTGTATCGAGCCGAGTATTATGTCTCGTCGAAAATCTGATTGTTGTGGATAACGTACCAAAGAAATTTTTTTTAGTTCCTTAAATGTCTTATATTTGGGCTTACGAAAAAAAGTCCTATCTTTT